AATGAATTGCCTGATAAAAGGGTTATCTTGATAGGGTAAATCATGTAATTAAAATTACATTCATTATATTTAATAGAATTAAACTATTTCTAAAAGTATCAAAAACTTTTGTGCATCATACACCAAAATATAATATATAATCTACTAAAAACTAAAAAAAAAGATAAGCTAAATAAGCTACTGGGCTCATACCCCACTCATAAAGGTTTTAATCCTTTTCTTTTTAATTTTTAATAATTCATCAAAAATTTTATTTTTTTTAATTTTAATTTCAAGAACAATAATTACAATTTCTGCTAATTCTTGATTAAGAGCTTGAATAGGTTTAGAAATTAATTTATTATCATTTATCCCCCTAATAAATGATAATAATTTAATATCTAATGAAGCTTCATTAAAATATTTTCTGACCCAAGCATTAGCTTCATCTATCTTATTATTTTCTACTATTTTATTTATATATAAAAATAATTTTATAATTTATAATGAAAATAATAGAATTAATTTAATAATTTTATCTTCTTTACTAATAAAAAGAGGAACAGCCCCATTCCATTTATGATTCCCTAATGTTATAGAAGGAATAAATTGAATTAACGGATTAATTTTAATAACCTGACAAAAAATTGGTCCTCTAATATTAATTTCTTATTTAATTATTAAGCCATTTCTATTTTTATGTATTTTCTTATCAATTTGTGTAGGTTCATTAGGAGGTCTAAATCAAACTTCTTTACGAAAATTAATAACTTTTTCATCAATTAATCATTTAGGATGAATATTAATAAGTATATACTCTAATGAATCTTTATGAATTACTTATTTTTTATTTTATTCTTTTTTATCTTTTAATATAATTTTTTTATTTAATATATTTAAATTATATCATATTAATCAATTATTTTCATTATTTTTATTTAATAAAACCTTTAAATTTTCCCTATTTTTAAATTTATTATCTTTAGGAGGCCTACCCCCATTTATAGGTTTTATCCCTAAATGATTAACTATTCAATACTTAACATTTAATAATCAATTATTTATATTAACAATCATAATTATTATAACATTAATTACCCTATTCTTTTATTTACGATTATGTTATACAGCTTTTATACTTAACCATTATGAAAATAATTGAAATTCTAATATTTTTTGAAATAACTTTTCAATAAATATTTATTTATTATTATCATTTATTTCTACTTTTGGATTATTTATTATTAATCTTTTATATTATTTAATTTAAAACTTTAAGTTAAATAAACTAATAGCCTTCAAAGCTATAAATATAAGAATAATCTTTTAAGTTTTAATTCTTATAAATAAATTTAAGTTTTAATAATTTTACATTATTCCTTTAAAATTGCATTTTAATATCATTATTGACTATAAAACCTATTTGATTAAAAAGAAATAATTCTTATAAATAAATTTACAATCTATTGCCTAAACTTCAGCCATTTAATCTATCGCAACAATGATTATTTTCAACTAATCATAAAGATATTGGAACTTTATATTTTATTTTTGGAACATGAGCAGGAATAGTAGGAACTTCTTTAAGAATCCTTATTCGAGCAGAATTAGGTCATCCTGGAGCTCTAATTGGTGATGACCAAATTTATAATGTTATTGTAACTGCACATGCTTTTGTCATAATTTTTTTCATAGTAATACCTATTATAATCGGAGGATTTGGTAACTGACTTGTACCTCTTATATTAGGAGCTCCTGATATAGCTTTTCCTCGAATAAATAATATAAGTTTTTGACTTCTCCCCCCTTCTTTAACCTTACTTTTAGTAAGAAGTATAGTAGAAAATGGGGCCGGAACAGGCTGAACAGTTTACCCCCCTTTATCAAGTAATATTTCTCATGAAGGAGCTTCAGTTGATTTAGCAATTTTTTCTTTACACCTATCTGGTATATCTTCAATTTTAGGGGCCGTAAATTTTATTACAACTGTTATTAATATACGTGCAACAGGAATTACATACGATCGAATACCTTTATTTGTATGATCAGTTGCCATTACCGCTTTATTATTACTTCTTTCCTTACCAGTTTTAGCAGGAGCTATTACTATATTATTAACTGACCGAAATTTAAATACATCATTTTTTGATCCAGCAGGAGGAGGAGACCCTATTTTATACCAACACTTATTCTGATTCTTCGGACATCCAGAAGTTTACATTTTAATTTTACCAGGATTTGGTATAATTTCCCATATTATTAGTCAAGAATGCGGAAAAAAAGAAACTTTTGGCTCTCTAGGAATAATTTATGCTATGCTAACCATTGGCCTTTTAGGATTTATTGTATGAGCTCATCATATATTTACAGTTGGTATAGACGTTGATACTCGAGCTTATTTTACTTCTGCTACAATAATTATTGCTATTCCAACAGGAATTAAAATTTTTAGTTGATTAGCAACTCTCCATGGAACTCAATTAACATACTCTCCCGCTATTATTTGAGCATTAGGATTTGTATTTTTATTTACAGTTGGTGGTTTAACAGGAGTAATTTTAGCTAATTCATCAATTGATATTATCTTACATGATACATATTATGTAGTTGCTCATTTTCATTATGTTTTATCAATAGGAGCAGTATTTGCAATTATAGCAGGTTTTGTCCATTGATATCCTCTATTTACAGGATTAACACTAAATATTAAATGATTAAAAACTCAATTTTTAATAATATTCATTGGAGTAAATTTAACATTTTTCCCTCAACACTTCTTAGGATTAGCAGGTATACCTCGTCGTTACTCTGATTATCCTGATGCATACACAGCCTGAAATTTAGTGTCTACAATTGGGTCTACAATTTCATTAGTAAGAATTATTTTTTTCATAATTATTATTTGAAAAAGCATAATTAAACAACGACAAATCATCTATCCAATACAACTAAATTCATCAATCGAATGATATCAAAATATTCCCCCAGCAGAACATAGTTATTCAGAATTACCACTTCTATCAAATTTCTAATATGGCAGATTAGTGCCATGGATTTAAGCTCCATAAATAAAGTATTTTACTTTTATTAGAATATAATGTCAACATGAGCAAATTTAGGATTACAAGATAGAGCTTCACCTCTCATAGAACAATTAACATTTTTTCATGATCATGCTTTATTAATTTTAATTATAATCACTGTAATAGTAGGCTATATAATAACTATATTATTTTTTAATAATTATAGAAATCGATATCTTCTACATGGACAAACTATTGAAGTTATTTGAACTATTCTTCCAGCTTTCATTTTATTATTTATTGCTTTCCCATCTTTACGATTATTATACTTAATTGATGAAATTAATGAACCTTCAATTACTTTAAAAACAATTGGACATCAATGATATTGAAGTTATGAATATTCAGATTTTTTAAATATTGAATTTGACTCATATATAATCCCCACCAATGAAATAAATCCTAGTAATTTTCGTCTATTAGATGTTGATAACCGAGTTATTTTACCTATAAATTCACAAATTCGAATTCTTGTTACATCAGCTGATGTAATTCATTCATGAACAGTTCCAACTTTAGGGGTAAAAATTGATAGAACTCCAGGCCGACTTAATCAAACAAATTTTTTCATTAATAAACCTGGTTTATTTTTTGGTCAATGCTCAGAAATCTGTGGAGCAAATCACAGTTTTATACCTATTGTAATTGAAAGTATTCCTATAAATTTCTTTATTAAATGAATTTCCCATATAAATTAATCATTAAATGACTGAAAGCAAGTACTGGTCTCTTAAACCATGTTATAGTAATCTAGCAATTACTTTTAATGAAAAAAAAAAAAAAAAAAAAAATTAGTTAAATAAAATAACATCAGAATGTCAAACTGAAATTATTAAATCATTAATATTTTTTAATCCCACAAATAGCCCCTATTAATTGATTAAGCTTATTCTTATTATTTTTAATTATTTTTATATTATTTAATGTATTAAATTATTTTCATTATTCCCCTCAAATACCTAAATCTGAATTTTCTGACAAAATTACTACAAAATCTATAAATTGAAAATGATAACTAATTTATTTTCTGTTTTTGACCCTTCATCTAGTATTTTTAATTTATCCTTAAATTGATTAAGAACCTTTATCGGTTTATTAATAATTCCATCAATATACTGATTGTTACCTTCTCGTTACCACATTATTTGAAATAAAATTTTATTAACTCTTCATAAAGAATTTAAAACTTTATTGGGAAATCCCAATCAAAAAGGAACAACATTAATTTTTATTTCATTATTTAGAATAATTCTATTTAATAATTTTATAGGTTTATTCCCATATATTTTTACAAGAACAAGTCATCTAGTGTTAACTTTAACACTAGCACTACCTTTATGATTAACTTTTATAATTTATGGATGACTAAATCACACACAACACATATTTGCTCACTTAGTTCCTCAAGGAACTCCCCCTATTCTTATACCTTTTATAGTATGTATTGAAACAATTAGTAATGTAATTCGACCTGGAACTTTAGCTGTTCGATTAACAGCAAATATAATTGCAGGCCATTTACTTATAACTCTTTTAGGAAATACAGGCCCATCATTATCTTATTTAATTGTCACACTTTTACTAATTACACAAATTTTATTATTAGTATTAGAGTCAGCAGTTGCTATAATTCAATCATATGTATTTGCTATTTTAAGCACATTATATTCTAGAGAAGTAATTTAAAATTTATGTCAACACATTCAAATCACCCCTTTCATTTAGTAGATTATAGCCCTTGACCTTTAACAAGAGCAATTGGTGTTATAACAATAGTTTCAGGTTTAGTAAAATGATTTCATCAATATGACAATTCACTTTTACTACTAGGAACAACAATTACAATTTTAACTGTTTATCAATGATGACGAGATGTTTCTCGAGAAGGCACTTATCAAGGATTACACACATTTATAGTAACCACTGGATTACGATGAGGAATAATTTTATTTATTGTATCTGAAATTTTATTTTTTTCATCATTTTTTTGAGCTTTTTTTCATAGTAGCTTATCTCCTACAATTGAATTAGGATCTCTCTGACCTCCAATAAGAATCGAACCATTCAATCCTTTCCAAATTCCTTTATTAAACACTACAATTTTACTAGCCTCAGGAATTACTGTAACATGAGCCCACCATAGTTTAATGGAAGGTAACTTTTCACAAACTACTCAAGGTTTATTTTTTACAGTTCTATTAGGGATTTATTTTTCAATTTTACAAGCTTATGAATACATCGAAGCACCTTTTACAATTGCAGACGCAGTTTATGGGTCTACATTTTTTATAGCTACAGGATTCCATGGTCTTCATGTTTTAATTGGATCTACATTTTTATTGATTTGTTTAATTCGACATTTAAAAAACCATTTTTCAAAAACGCATCATTTTGGGTTTGAAGCAGCTGCTTGATATTGACATTTTGTAGATATTGTATGATTGTTCTTATATGTATCAATTTATTGATGAGGGGGATAATTTATTTATATAGTATAAAAGTATGTATGACTTCCAATCATAAGGTTTATTAAATAAAAATAATATAAATAATTTTTTCTATCACTTTAATATCATTAATTATTATCATTTTATCAATTGTAGTAATATTACTTGCTACTATCTTATCTAAAAAAAGATACGCCGACCGAGAAAAAAGTTCTCCGTTTGAATGCGGATTTGATCCTATATCATCATCTCGTTTACCCTTTTCTTTAAAATTTTTTTTAATCACAATTATTTTTTTAATTTTTGATGTAGAAATTGCTTTAATTTTACCTATAATTTTAATTTTACATTATTCAAATTTATTAATATGATCTTTAACTTCAATTATTTTTATTTTAATTTTACTTTTAGGATTATACCATGAATGAAATCAAGGAATATTAAACTGATCAAACTAAATTTACATTTTAGGGTTATAGTTAAAATATAACATTTGATTTGCATTCAAAAATAATTGATTATTCAATTTACCTTAAATATGAAGCGATTTATTGCAATTAGTTTCGACCTAATCTTAGGTAATTTTACCCTTATTTTTAATTAATTGAAACCAAAATAGAGGTATATCACTGTTAATGATAAAAATGAATAATAATTCCAATTAAAGAAATATGAAGATCAAGTAAAAGCTGCTAACTTTTTATTTTAATGGTTAAATTCCATTTATATTTCTATTTATATAGTTTATATATAAAACCTTACATTTTCATTGTAAAGAAAAAAACATTATTTTTATAAATATTTACTAAAATTAATTATCTAATATTTAAAGATTTAAACAATCTCCCTAACATCTTCAATGTTATACTCTAATTTATAAGCTATTTAAATTAAATAATTAAAAAGAAAAAAATAATTGTAATTCATAATACAAAAATTAATAAATAAATCTTAAAACTATTATTTTGAACAATATAATTAAATTGAGAATAATTAACTAACTGCTTATATAAATTTTGTCTTCCTATAAATTCTGACCATCCTTGATCAAAATTTTTTACAACATTCATACCTAACTTTAATGAATAATTAATAATTCCGTAAGTAGAAATATAGGGTATAAACCATATTGACCCAGCAAATATACTTAAATAATAGTTATTTAAAGATTTATTAATAAAAAATAAAGAAATTTTAGAGACAAAATATCCAAAAATTCCTCCCGCAATACATACGAATAAAGTTATAAACTTTAAATAATAAGGCAAACAAATTGAATAAGGTGTTAAAAAAATTAATCATCTTAATATTCTACCCCCAATAATTCTTATTACTATTAAACCAAATATACCCTTTAATATTACCCAACCCTCATCATTTAATACATTTAATGCTCTACAATTTAAATCACCTGTTATTGAATAATAAACTAACCGAAAAGAATAACAAACAGTTAATCCTGTTGAAAAAAAAAATAAAAAATAAATAAATAAATTAACTGAACTTAAAGAAACCACCTCTAAAATTAAATCCTTAGAATAAAATCCAGCTAAAAATGGCATTCCACATAAAGCTAAATTAGCTACATTAAAACATGAAGAAGTTAAAGGTATATAAATTCTTAACCCCCCTATTAAACGTAAATCCTGAGAATTATTTATATTATGAATAATAGCCCCAGCACATATAAAAAGTAAAGCTTTAAATAAAGCATGAGTTAATAAATGAAAAAAAGCTAATTTTTCGTACCCTATCGACAAAATTATTATTATTAACCCTAACTGTCTTAATGTTGATAAAGCAATAATTTTTTTTAAATCAAACTCAAAATTAGCTCCTAATCCAGATATAAATATTGTTAATCCCGCTAACAAAAGTAACAATTGAGATATAAAAGTATTAATTAATAATAAATTAAATCGAATTAATAAATAAATTCCTGCAGTTACTAAAGTTGAAGAATGAACTAAGGCTGATACAGGAGTAGGTGCTGCCATAGCAGCAGGTAACCACGAACTAAAAGGAATTTGAGCTCTTTTAGTTATAGCTGCTAATATAATTAAACCCCCCACTACTATTATTTCTATATCATTTTTTATAAATTCTAAATAATAAACAAAATTTCAGCCCCCATAATTTAATATTCAAGCAATTGCTATTAAAAAGGCTACATCTCCAATACGATTTAATAAAGCTGTCAATATCCCTGCATTAAAAGATTTTACATTATTAAAATAAATTACTAAACAATAAGAAACTAACCCTAACCCATCTCATCCTAATAAAATTCTTACCAAATTAGGACTAATAATTAATATTATCATAGAAAATACAAACAATAAAACTAATATAATAAAACGATTAATATTAATATCTAAACTTATATATTCCTTTCTATAATAAATAACCAAAGAAGAAATAAATAAAACAAAAGATATAAATATTAAACTTATTCAATCTAATAAAATAGTTATAGCAATTCTTATTGAATTAATAGACACAACTTCTCATTCAAAAAAAAAAATTAGTTCATTTAAAAGAAAATAAAATGATGATAATAATAATAAAATTCTTAAAAAAAAAAGAATACAAAAATTAATAACACAAATTGATAAATACTTCACAATTTAAAATGAATAAATTCATATCATCGACACCACAAATCAATATTTTAATTAAACTATTTAAATTTATAATCATAATACACTTATTTCAGATTTTAAAACTAATAAATTTAAAGGAAATCAATGCAAAAATAATAATAAATATTCACGATTTAACCCCCCTCTAAATGAATATACTCCAGAGTATAATTTACCATGTTGACTATAAGCATATAAATATAAAGTATAAGCAGCTCTAAAAAAAGATAAAAAAATTAATATAAATATTGTAACCCATGATCATCTTACAATTCTATTTAATAAAGAAATTTCTCCTAATAAATTCAATGTAGGCGGTGCAGCCATATTAGCTGAACATAACAAAAATCATCATAACGTTATAGAAGGTATAAAATTTAATAAACCCTTATTAATTAATAAACTTCGACTTCCTAATCGCTCATAACTAATATTCGCTAAACAAAATAAACCAGAAGAACATAATCCATGAGCAATTATTAAAGTATATGCTCCCGATATACCCCAATAAGTCAAAGTCATTAAACCTCTTAATACAATTCTTATATGAGCAACTGAAGAATAAGCAATTAATGATTTTAAATCTGTTTGTCGTAAACAAATCAAACTTACTAAAACACCACCGACTAATCTAATTCTAATGAACCAATAATTATACCTAATTCCCAAATATTGTAAAAAATTAAAAACACGTAATAATCCATAACCCCCTAATTTTAATATAATCCCAGCTAAAATCATTGAACCAGAAACTGGGGCTTCAACATGAGCCTTTGGAAGTCATAAATGAACCAAAAATATCGGCATCTTAACTAAAAAAGGTAAAATTAAAAATATATATATAATTAAATAAGAAAAATCAAAATTATTTAATAAATAAAAATTTATAGAATTTAAACTATTATATAAATAAAAAATAATAATTAATATAGGCAAAGAAACTAATAAAGTATAAAAAAGTAAATATATACCAGCTTGTAATCGCTCAGGTTGATACCCTCATCCTAAAATTAAAAATAATGTAGGAATTAGTCTACTTTCAAAAAATAAATAAAATATAAATAATCTCATAGACATAAATGTTAAAACTAATAATAATAATAAAATTATAACATTTAATAAAAATAAATTTTTATAATTATTTAATTTATTAATAGAGTCACTTGCTATTAATATTAAAACACAAATTCAAAAACTTAATAATACTATTCCATAAGAAAGTAAATCTATACCCAAAAAATAAGAAACCCCAACTCAATAATTTCTAAAATAATTCAAAATAATTAATACAAATATAATAATGAATAAAAAATTTTGAACCATTCAAAATATATTTTTTATAAAACATAAAAAAATTAATAAAATTAATATAAATAAAATTTTTAACATTGTAAAACATTAAAAGATTGAAAATAATCATTTCCATAAGTTCGAATTATTAATACTAAAATTGACAACCCTAAAACCCCCTCACATACACTAAATGTTAAAAATACTATACTAAAATAATTTTCATAATTCATTATATTTAAATAAATAAATAACATATAAAATAAAGATAATACAATATATTCCAAACTTAATAACATTGATAATAAATGCTTTCGATTAGAAATAAATCTAAAAATCCCTATAATTATTAAAAAAAAAGGTAATCCTCAATTAATAAATATTATCATTAGTTTTAATAGTTTAATAAAAACATTGGTCTTGTAAATCAAAAATAAGAATAAATTCTTTTTAAACTTCAAGAAAAAAGAAAACTCTTTATCATTAATCTCCAAAATTAATATTTTTAATAAACTATTTCTTGATATCATACAACTTTTTTTATACAGCTTAACCTTAATTTTTAGATTCATTTTTCTACAAATACATCATCCCCTAAGCATAGGTCTAATTCTTTTAATTCAAACTATTATAGTATGCTGTATTACTGGCTTAATAACTAAAAGATTTTGATTTTCTTATATTTTATTCTTAATTTTTATTGGAGGAATATTAGTTTTATTTATTTACATAACATCATTAGCCTCTAATGAAATATTTTCTTTATCTATAAAAATAATTTCTATTTCAATTACTAGTTTATTAATTATAACTATTATAATTTTTTTAATAGATAAAACATTAGTTTCTTTTAATTTAATTAATAATGAAATAAATTCTTTAACAAACTTAAATTCTTATTTTACAGAAAATTCTTTAAATTTAATTAAATTATATAATTATCCTAGAAATATAATTACAATTTTATTAGTAAATTATTTACTAATCACAATAATTGCCTCTATTAAAATTACAAAATTATTTTACGGGCCAATTCGATCTATAAACTAATGAATAAACCCATACGAACCTCACACCCAATATTTAAAATTATAAATAATGCTTTAGTAGATTTACCATCACCATCAAATATCTCCATATGATGAAATTTTGGTTCACTATTAGGATTATGTTTAATAATTCAAATTTTAACAGGGTTATTTTTAGCCATACATTATACAGCGGATATTAATATAGCATTTAATAGAATTGACCATATCTGTCGAAATGTAAATTACGGCTGATTATTACGAACTTTACATGCTAATGGTGCATCATTTTTTTTTATTTGTATCTACTTACATATTGGACGAGGAATATACTACGGATCATATATATATACCCCAACATGACTAAGTGGTACAATTATTTTATTCTTAGTTATAGCAACTGCATTTATAGGTTATGTACTTCCATGAGGACAAATGTCTTTTTGAGGAGCAACAGTAATTACTAATTTATTATCTGCTATCCCATATTTAGGAACAACATTAGTACAATGAATTTGAGGAGGATTTTCAGTTGATAACCCTACATTATCACGATTTTTTACATTCCATTTTATTCTTCCATTTATTGTCTTAGCAATAGTAATAATTCATTTATTATTCTTACACCAAACTGGATCTAATAATCCTATCGGACTAAACTCAAATCTCGATAAAATTCCCTTTCATCCTTATTTTAGTTACAAAGATATTGTAGGATTTATTATTTTATTAATAATATTAACATTATTAACATTATGAAATCCCTACCTACTAGGAGATCCAGATAATTTTATTCCCGCTAATCCTTTAGTAACCCCTATTCATATTCAACCTGAATGATACTTTTTATTTGCTTATGCAATTTTACGGTCAATTCCTAATAAATTAGGGGGTGTAATTGCCTTAGTTATATCAATTGCCATTTTAATAATTATACCATTTTATAATCTAAAAAAATTTCGAGGAATTGAATTCTACCCCATTAACCAAATTTTATTTTGATCAATAGTTACAATTGTAATCTTATTAACTTGAATTGGAGCACGACCAGTAGAAGACCCATTTATTATTATTGGACAAATTCTAACAATTCTATACTTCATATATTATTTAATTAATCCATTAATTTCAAAATGATGAGATAATTTATTAAATTAAATTAATGAGCTTGAATAAGCATATGTTTTGAAAACATATTATAGAAATTAAAATTTTCTATTAATTTTACTAATATAAATTATATAAATTAAATACATAAATAAATTTTTAAACCAACATAAAACAATAAATAGTTTAAAGAAAAAGGTAAAAAACTTTTTCAAGCTAAATATATTAATTTATCATAACGAAACCGAGGTAAAGTACCTCGCACTCAAATAAATACAAATGAAATAAATATTAATTTAACATAAAACAAAAAATTAAATACATCCCCCCCTAAAAAAATTAATGAAAATAATATACTCATAAATAAAATTCTTGCATATTCAGATAAAAAAATTAATGCAAACCCACCTCTTCTATATTCAACATTAAACCCAGAAACTAACTCAGACTCTCCCTCTGCAAAATCAAAAGGTGTTCGATTAGTTTCAGCTAAAGAAATTATTAGCCAAATAAAAACTAAAGGATAAAGTAAAAAAAAAAATCATAAATACTTCTGATAATAATAAAAACTTAATATATTATAATTATTAATTAAAAAAATAAATGATAATAAAATTAAAGCTAAACTAACTTCATAGGAAATTGTTTGAGCTACAGAACGTAATCTACCTAATAAAGCATAATTAGAATTAGAAGATCATCCAGCAATTATTACAGTATAAACACCTAATCTTGTACAACATATAAAAAATAATAGACCTAAATTAAAAGAAAATAATTTAATAAAAAAAGGTATACATAACCACAACAATAACGATAAAAATAATGAAAAAATAGGAGAAAAATAATAAGAAATATAATTTGATAACAAAGGATAAGTCTGTTCTTTTGTAAATAACTTAATTGCATCACAAAAAGGCTGAGGAATCCCTATAAAACCTACTTTATTAGGCCCTTTACGAATTTGAATATACCCCAAAACTTTACGTTCTAATAAAGTTAAAAAAGCAACGCTTACCAAAACACAAATAATAAGTATTAAACTTATAACTAAAAATAAAATAATTTCTATATAAAACAAGTACTATTTGTAATATAAATTACATTTATAAATTCTAAATTTATTACATTAATCTGCCAAAATAGTTTATAAATCAATTATTAATATTCTTAATTAAATAAAATAAAATTATTTATATATTCAATCCTTTCGTACTAAAATATATTAATTTATTAAAGATAGAAACCAACCTGGCTTACACCGGTTTGAACTCAGATCATGTAAGATTCTAAAAGTCGAACAGACTTTAAATTTAAACGGCTACACCTAAAATTATCTCTTAATCCAACATCGAGGTCGCAATCTTTTTTATCGATAAGAACTCTCCAAAAAAATTACGCTGTTATCCCTAGAGTAACTTAAATTTTTAATCACTAAAAATGGATCAATTATTCATAAATTAATGAATTCAAAATTAAAAGTTTTTTAAATTTTAATATCACCCCAATAAAATATAAAAATAATATCATAATTAAAATAATCTACAAAATTAAAATATAAATTATATTAAGATTCATAGGGTCTTCTCGTCTTTTAAATATATTTTAGCTTTTTAACTAAAAAATAAAATTTTATTATAAATTTAAATGAAACAGTTAATATTTCGTCCAACCATTCATTCCAGCCTTCAATTAAAAGACTAATGATTATGCTACCTTTGCACAGTTAATATACTGCGGCCATTTAAAAAAATCAGTGGGCAGGTCAGACTTTAAATTAATTTCTAAAAGACATGTTTTTGTTAAACAGGCGAACATTATTTTTGCCGAATTCTTTATATAAACTTTTCATTTTTAAATATAAAATTACAAAATAAATATACTAATTATATCATTATTTCTTTATTTTTATTATTTAAATAAATATTTTAATAAAAAATTAAAATTAAATAAATAATTTATTAAAAAAATTAATTTATAACAAACTTAACATAAATTGATACTTTTAAACATATAAAATTTTAATTATTATTTATTATTTATAAAAATTTATTTTATAGCTTATCCCATAAAATATTTATACTCAAAAATTAATAAATTAATAAATTAAATTAATAAATTTTGAATACTAAATTAAATTTATTTCTTAAAAAACTAGATACCTTTAAAAACGAATAACATTTCATTTCCAATAAATTATTAAATATAATTTTATCACATTAACATTCATAATTTATTAAATCTTTTAAAATCGAGAAAAATATTTTATATATTATTTATTTAATATACTCTGATACACAAGATACAATAAATAAAATTTTCTTTTAAAACAAAAATTTTTCATTTTATTTCAATTTTATTTTACAATACTAATAAACTATTATTAAAATTATTTTTTCTTTACAAAATACTTAAACATTATATTTTATAATTATTTTTAATATTTAAATTTTTTTAAAAAAAAAATTAATTAATAATTATTAATCAATTTATAATGATTTGCACATAAATCTTTTCAATGTAAATGAAATACTTTACTAAATAAGCTTTAAATTGATTCTAGATACACTTTCCAGTACATCTACTATGTTACGACTTATCTTATTTTCATAATAAGAGCGACGGGCGATATGTACATATTTTAGAGCTAAAATCAAATTATTAATCTTTATAATTTTACTATCAAATCCAATTTCATTAAATTTTTCATATTTAAATCCACATAAATATATTTTATTGTAACTCATTTATACTTAAAAATAAACTACATCTTGATTTGATATTAATTTTTATACAAATTATAGAAAATTATTATTCTTATAAAATATTCTAATAACAACGATATATAAATTGATTTACAATTTTAAGTAAGGTACATCGCGGATTATCGATTACAAAACAAGTTCCTCTGAATAGACTAAAATACCGCCAAATTTTTTAAGTTTCAAGAATATATCTAATACTACTCAAATTAATATACATAATATATTTATAAATATATTAAATAATAGGGTATCTAATCCTAGTTTTTATTTAAAATTTCATAGCCTCAATTAATTTTTATTTAAAAAAATTAAATAAATTAAAATTTCACCTAATAATTTAATTATTATTCCCAAATTAATCATCAATCTAACTTTAATTAATAAAATTTACTTATATTATTTGTATAACCGCAACTGCTGGCACAAATTTTGTCAATATTAATTAATATTTCTATTTTTAAATTTCTTTAATTAATAATACTAATTATTGCAAATAAATAAAAAATATCTATTTTTAAAATAAATATAAAATCACACAAAAATTTACATATAATATAAATTAAAAATAAAATTTTAAGCTAAAATAAAACTTTTAAAAATTAAAATTAAATTATTTAAATATAAAATTTATTTAAAATTATATATTTAAATAATTTAATTTAATAATCAAAAAATAAATAAATAAAACTATTTATACACAATTTTAAATAATTATTATAAGTAAACTAAAATTGAATAATTTATAATTACATACATAACATATAAAAAAATAAATAACCCCTAATTTATTTTTATATTATTTTAATAATATATATATATTTATTATATAATTATATATAAATCATTAAAATAATTAAAAATAGTTTTAATTATTTTAATAACATAATATATATTTATTATATAATTATATACAAATCATTAAAATAATTAAAAATAGTTTTATTTAACTAAATTTTTTTTTTTTTTTTTTTTTATTTATATATTTATATATATATATATTATCTATATAATAAATAATTTTAATATTAATTATAAATTATTTATTATTTCTAAAAAAACCCTCAATTTATATAAATAATAGCTTAGTTTATAGATATCAATAATCTATATAATAATAGATGAATAATTCTATAAATATATATATATATAAATAAATTTATTATTTTATATAAATTATTAATTATTAATATATTTATTAATTATTAATATATGTATGTATGTATATATATACATTAATTTTAATTATAATTAATTTATATATATATATATATATTATTTAATAAATAATTAATGAAATTTTAAATTAAATTTAAAAAATATATTAGTCAATATATTATTTTTAAATTTAATTTAAAATTTAATAAATAATATATATATATAAATATTTAATAAATTATATTTTTTAAATTATAAATTACTAAATTTAGTTATTTAATTAATTAATAATTTATTTTAATAATTTATAATTAATTTTCTTATAAACTTATAAAT